TTCAATCTATGAATTGGACAAATTTTTTATTCATAGAAAATGAAATGAAAGATCTTGCTGATAAGACAATCATAATCAGGAATCAAATAGAAGAAATCGCAAAAGAAAAGAAAAAAAAAGTTCCAGCCTATGATGATAAAAGACCAGAATTAAAGAAAGATATTTGGCGGATATTCAAAAGAATAAATACTCGATTAATATGCAAATCACATTATTTTATGAAATCTTTCATTGAAAAAATATACATGGATATCCTGCTATGTATGGTTAGCATTTCGAAGGTCAATGCACAACTTTCAACAAAAAAAATGATCAATGAATCCATTTACAACGATGAAAGAAATCAAGAAGGAATTGATGAAACAGATCAACATACAATGAACTTTATTTCGACTATAGAAAAAGAAAAGGACTTTTCAAATCCTAGTAATAATTCAAATACTTATTACGATTTATCTTCCTTGTCCCAAGCATATGTATTTTACAAAATATCACAAACCCAATTACTTAACAACCATCACTTTAGATCTGTACTTCAATATCGCGGTACCCATCCTTTTATTAAGGACAAGATAAAGTATTATTCTATAACCCGAGGAATATTTAACTCCAAATCAAGGTATAAGTATAAGAAAATAAAGAAGCCTGGAATGAATGAATGGAAAAACTGGTTAAAGGGTAATTATGCATACAATTTATCTCAGAGCAAATGGTCTCGATTAGTATTAGTAGCGAAAAAATGGCGAAAAAAAATCAATCAAAATTGTACGATTCACAATAAAGAATCAATGAAATTTTCTTCATATAAAAAAGAAAAAGACCGATCAATTCATTACAAAAAAGAAAATCTCTATACAGTGTATTTATGGCCGAATCAAAAAGAAAAATTAAAAAAGCAATATGTATATGATCTTTTATCACATAAATATATATATTATGGGGATAGTAAAGATTCCTCTATTTATAAACCAAAATTACAACTAAAAAGGAACCAAAAAATTCCATATAATTTCAACATACAGAAACCCGAATTGTTTTATGGAATTGATAATTCCATAGAAAAAAATTATGTTTTTAATAAGCATAAAAATCTGAATAGGAAATATTTTGATTGTAGAATTCTACATTTTTACCCGAAAAACACTATTGATGTAAACGATATCGATATTATCGACTTTACAAATGTACGTATCGGTACCAAACTTGAAAAAAATGCTAAGACTAAAAAAATAAATATTAATATAAAAAAATTGAAAAAAAAAGATATTTTTTTTCTTTCAAAACATCAAGAAAAAGAAACAAATCTATACAAAAAAAACAACTCCAATCAAAAAAACTTTTTTGATTGGATGGGAATGAATCGAAAAAGGGAAAGAGTTTTTTGTAAAAAAAAAAAATCAAATCTGAAACTTTGGTTCTTCCCGGAATTCAGATTTCCTTTTGATACATATAAGGCATATAAGATTAAACCGTGGATCATCCCAATCAAATTACTTCTTTCCAATCAGAATTTAGATGAAAAAAAAAAAATGAGTCAAAATAAAAGTGTCAAAGATTCTATTTTAATAAAATTAAAAAACCAAGAAAAAAACGAAGAAAAGACAAATCTTGTGTCAGATCTAAGCAAACAAAACAAAAAAAAGCCTCTTCAAAAGGATTATGCGAGATCCGAAAGTAAAAAGAAAAAACGATGCAAGAAAAGCAAGGAATCAGAACTAGATTTATTCCTAAATAAATATTTAATTGTTCAATTAAGATGGAACAACTTCGTTAATCATAAAATGACAAGAAATATCAAGGCATATTGTTTCTTACTTAGATTGATGGATCCAAGTTCTATAGCTCTAGCCTTAATTCGAAGAAAAGAGATGGATCTAGATGCAATCCTTAATAAGGACAATCTAACTCTTACAAACTTTTTAAAAAAAGGAATATTGATTATCGAATCAACTCGTCTAGCTTTTATAACGGGTAGAAAATTAATTATGTATCAAACCATAAGTATTTCATTGATCGATGGCAAAAAAAGTAATCACCAAATAAATATAAAATACAAAAAAAAAAAATATGTCAATAAGAAGAATTTTAATAAATCTACTGAACAACATGGAAATATGCTTGTGAATGGGAATCCAGATTATTATGATCTCCTTGTTCCTGAAAATATTCTATCTCCTAGACGTCGTAGAGAATTGAGAATTCTAATTTGTTTCAACTCTCCTAATTGGGATGTTGTGAATAGAAATCAAATATTTTACAATGAAAACAATATAAGAAACTCCACACAATTTATGAATGAAGACAAAGGTATTAATCTTAATATAGATTCAAATATAAAATATAAGTTGTTTCTTTGGCCCAATTACCGATTAGAAGATTTAGCTTGTATGAATCGCTATTGGTTTGATACCAATAATGGTAGTAATTTCAGTATGTCAAGGATACACATGTATACACGATTTAGAATTATCTAATTATCTAATAGTATATTTGATATACTTTATGTCACATGTCAATATTCACATGCCATTTTCCGTAGATGAAAAGTGAAGGATATATGTTATACTTTGCTACTTTGGTACATAAACATAACATAATATGTATTTACTTGTGTATCAATTCAATCTAGAAAGAAATTCACAGAATCTTTTTAGGTGCAAAAAAAGATTCTCTTCGGTAAATGTGTAAATGTATTATCCTTTTCTATCCAAATCCAATTTTCAATTGGATTTGGATAGAATCAAATAAAAAAACTATTTGGAAATGAATAAATTTTTATTTTTGTGTGTACTAGATTAAAAAAAATGGAAATAACATTATTATAATAATAATAATAATAAAAATAATATATATTATTTTCTTTTTCCTAATCGGAAAAATCCGTGGAAAAGAAAGAAAAAAAAAGTTTTTTATGGTAAAAAATTCATTCATTTCACTTATTTCACAAGAAGAAAAAGAAGAAAACAGAGGTTCTGTTGAATTTCAAGTATTAAGTTTCACAAATAAGATACGAAGACTTACTTCACATTTGGAATTGCACAAAAAAGATTTTTTATCAAAAAGAGGTCTACAAAAAATTCTGGGAAAACGTCGACGTATGCTGGTCTATTTGTCAAAGAAAAATGGAGTGCGTTATAAGAAATTAATTGATGAATTGGATATTCGAGAACCAAAAAATTGTTAATTTCATTGTTTGGATTTTTGAATTAGTAATTATTAGATTTTACATTTGGACGAATCTACTTTTTGAGGAATTCGTGAAATAATGAATTAAGGAAGAAAAGGTATGACTGTACCGGCTAAAAAAAAAGATTTCATGATCGTTAATATGGGTCCTCACCACCCATCAATGCATGGTGTTCTTCGACTAATTGTTACTCTCGATGGTGAAGATGTTATTGACTGTGAACCTATATTGGGTTATTTACACAGGGGTATGGAAAAAATAGCGGAAAACCGAACAATCATACAATATTTGCCTTATGTAACACGTTGGGATTATTTAGCTACTATGTTCACAGAGGCAATAACGGTAAATGCACCAGAACAACTGGAAAATGTTCAAGTACCTAAAAGGGCTAGCTATATCAGAGTAATTATGCTGGAGCTGAGTCGTATAGCTTCTCATTTGTTATGGCTTGGACCTTTTATGGCGGATATCGGTGCACAGACTCCCTTTTTTTATATTTTTAGAGAGAGGGAATTGATATATGATTTATTCGAAGCTGCCACAGGTATGCGAATGATGCATAATTATTTCCGCATCGGAGGCGTAGCAGCCGATCTACCTTACGGCTGGATAGATAAATGTTTAGATTTTTGTGATTATTTTTTAACAGGGATTCTTGAATATCAAAAACTTATTACGCAAAATCCTATTTTTTTGGAGCGAGTCGAAGGAGTGGGCATTATTGGTGGGGAGGAAGCGATAAACTGGGGTTTATCGGGACCAATGTTACGAGCTTCTGGAATACAATGGGATCTTCGTAAAATTGATAATTATGAGTGTTACAATGAATTCGATTGGGAAGTCCAATGGCAAAAAGAAGGAGATTCATTAGCTCGTTATTTAGTACGAATGGGTGAAATGAGGGAATCCATAAAAATAATTCAACAGGCCCTAGAAGGAATTCCTGGCGGACCCTATGAAAATTTAGAAGTCCGGCGCTTTGGTAGAGCAAAAAATTCCGAATGGAATGATTTTGAATATAGATTTATTAGTAAAAAACCTTCACCCAATTTTGAATTGTCGAAACAAGAACTTTACGTAAGAGTGGAAGCCCCAAAGGGGGAATTAGGAATTTATTTGATAGGAGACAATAGTATTTTCCCTTGGAGATGGAAAATTCGTCCACCCGGCTTCGTAAATTTGCAAATTCTTCCTCAACTAGTTAAAAGAATGAAATTGGCTGATATCATGACGATACTAGGTAGTATAGATATCATTATGGGAGAAGTTGATCGTTGAAATGATAATTGATACGACAGAAGTACAAACTATCAATTCTTTTTCTACATCGGAATCCTTAAAAGAGGTCCATGGGCTCATATGGACTTTTGTACCCATTTCAATCCTTATATTGGGAATTACAATAGGGGTACTAGTAATTGTGTGGTTGGAAAGAGAAATATCTGCAGCGCTACAACAACGTATTGGGCCTCAATATGCTGGACCCTTGGGAATTCTTCAAGCTTTGGCAGATGGAACTAAACTACTTTTAAAAGAAGATCTTCTCCCGTCTAGAGGAGATCTTCGTTTGTTTAGTATTGGACCATCTATAGTAGTCATATCGATTCTAGTAAGTTATTTAGTAATCCCTTTTGGGTATCGCCTTGTTTTAGCCGATCTCAGTATAGGTGTTTCTTTATGGATCGCCATTTCAAGTATTGCTCCTATTGGGCTTCTTATGTCAGGGTATGGATCGAATAATAAATATTCTTTTTCAGGTGGTTTGCGAGCTGCTGCTCAATCCATTAGTTATGAAATACCATTAACTCTATGTGTATTATCAATATCTCTACGTGTGATTCGTTGAATATAAAATTTATACTTCTTTCCTTTACTTCTAGGAAAAAAGTTGAATGAATTGAATGGATATTTTTTTTTTATTCATGATTCAGGTCAATGAGTTAAACCAAATAGTTATATGAGTGAAACAAAACAACTTAGAAATTTGCAGTAAGAAGATAAAATCTCACTTCATATGTACAAGAATAAAATTGAAGTAAACATAAGCCGTGTAAAATGGTTATCCCAAGATTGAGATTCGTCATCATATCTTGAAGCGGGTATAAAAGATCGACTGTATGGAGTTTTCATTACTGTCTTGTATTTATTAACATGCCGTAGATCAATCAAAAATCAGTGGACAATTAGGAACACAAAAGTACACAAAAGATTAGTAATGGAGATAATATAAGGTAAGGTATCAAAAAAAAAGATATTTCTGCATAAAATGAATCATAATAGAGGCTTTAAATTGGTAGAAATGATCAAGCAGTACTTTCCTATGATTCCGATCTAGAGTAATACTCCTATTCACTGATTAAAAAAAATAACTATTCAGAACGAATTAATCCTTTATTTATTTTTTTCAAAGTACCCGCCTCTGAAATAGAAGAACAGAAATAAAAGAAATGGAATATAATATTCGAATGAATAAAAAAAATCTTTATTTATTCTTTTTCCTATGCATATACATCCAAATAGATGAAATTCTTATCATTATTTAATTTATGAAAAATTCCTCTAATTATTTTATTAATTTTTTTTTATTCATATAACGAATATTTGATTAAATAGTTTAAATTATTACCGAACAAAACAAAGAAAAATATACTTTGATTATAAGGGATGAGATGAATTCCGAAGCCTTTTTTTTTTCTTATTTTTGCGAACGGAATTTCATTGGTTTAATTTGGGACTCTCCGACAGATCTTTTTTTTCTACCCTAAAACAAAAGGAAGTGATAAGACCGAACCAGTCCTTACATTTATTTGTGGCCATAGAGGAGCCGTATGAGGCTGAGGTCTCATGTACGGTTTTGAAATAGCGATGGGAACAGTGCTGTTTTTATCGACTATAATTATCTAATAGTTCAAGTACAGTTGATATAGTTGAAATACAGTCCAAATATGGTTTTGGGGGGTGGAATCTGTGGCGTCAGCCCATAGGATTTATGGTTTTCATAATTTCTTCTCTAGCTGAATGTGAGAGATTGCCCTTTGATTTACCAGAAGCGGAAGAAGAATTAGTAGCAGGTTATCAAACGGAATATTCAGGTATCAGATTTGGTTTATTTTATCTTGCTTCGTACCTAAATCTATTAGTTTCTTCATTATTTGTAACGATTCTTTACTTAGGTGGGTGGAAGTTATCTATTCCATATATATCTGTTCCTGAACTTTTCGGAATAAAAAAAATAGCTGGAGTCTTTGGAATGACAATTGGTATCCTTGTTACATTAGCTAAAGCTTATTTGTTTATATTCATTTCTATCACAACAAGATGGACTTTACCCAGGATGAGAATGGACCAGCTATTAAATCTTGGATGGAAATTTCTTTTACCTATTTCTTTGGGTAATCTATTATTGACAACTTCTTCTCAACTTGTTTCACTATAAATTAAATAATAGAATACGATAAGAATATTCTAGATTCATAACCCCTTTCAAACAAGAGAAAGAAACATCAATTTATTCATGGATATCTACAATATGTTTCCAATGGTGACTGGGTTCATGAATTATGGTCAACAAACAATACGGGCTACAAGGTACATTGGTCAAAGTTTCATAATTACCTTATCTCACACAAATCGTTTACCTGTAACTATTCAATATCCTTATGAAAAATCAATTACGTCAGAACGTTTTCGCGGTCGAATTCACTTTGAATTTGATAAATGTATTGCTTGCGAAGTATGTGTTCGTGTATGCCCAATAGATCTACCTGTTGTTGATTGGAGATTGGAAAGAGATATGAAAAAGAAACAATTACTTAATTATAGTATTGATTTTGGGGTCTGTATATTTTGTGGTAACTGTGTCGAGTATTGTCCAACAAACTGTTTATCAATGACTGAAGAATATGAACTTTCTACTTATGATCGTCACGAATTGAACTATAATCAAATTGCATTGGGTCGGTTACCAATATCAGTAATTGGAGATTATACAATTCAAATAGTTATGAATTCAACTCAAATAAAAATCAATAAAGATAAATCCCTTGATTCAAGAACGATTACCAATTACTAAAATTTTTTTGATATAAAGGATCAAAGCTTTTTTTGTCAATAACTACAAATATAATACTATTTATTTATTTTTGAGAATTATTCTTTTATTTAAACTAATTATAATAATAAATTTTATTTATCGCGAGAATTTCAAAATATACAATTCTAAAGTTTTTTCTTTTGGATAAAAAAGTAAGTGTAATTAGTCCAATAATTAGTTATCTATTATATATATATATAATAGATAACTAATTATATATGTTCTATATAGTTATATCCATATTAAGATTTAATTCAATTAGGAAGGTATCATAAATTGGATAAACCTTTTTCCTTGACTATTTATTAAAGTCATGATTTGACTTATTTTTTTGTGGACATTTTATACATAATGGATTTACCAGGACCAACACATGATATTCTTGTAGCATTTCTGGGGTCAGTTCTTCTATTAGGGGGTATGGGAGTTGTATTACTTACCAATCCTATTTATTCTGCTTTTTCGTTGGGGTTGGTTCTTGTTTGTATATCTTTATTCTATATTTCATCGAACTCCTTTTTTGTGGCTGCTGCACAGCTTCTTATTTATGTGGGAGCCATAAATGTTTTAATTATATTTGCGGTAATGTTCATGAATGGTTCCGAATATTCTAATGATTCATATTTTTGTACCGTTGGAGATGGAGTCACTTCACTGGTTTGTATAAGTATTTTTTTTTCACTGATTACTATTATATCAGATACATCATGGTATGGAATTATTTGGACTACAAGATCAAACCAGATTATAGAACAGGACCTAATAAGTACTGTTCAACAAATTGGGATTCATTTATCGACAGATTTTTATCTTCCCTTTGAACTAATTTCAATAATTCTTTTAGTTTCCTTGATAGGTGTAATTACTATGGCTCGCCAATAATAAATATAGTTAGAATAAAAAAAATTAGAGTTATAAAAATTTTAAATATGAAATTAAATATATAATAAAATCAAAAGGTTTAATAATTTTAGTTAAATTTGTTTACTTTCTTTTGTTTTGTAATTATAACTTCTAGTTAATTGAATCCCTTGAATTGTTGATATTGAAATGAATCGAGATTGATAAGGAGTTAGTCAATGATGTTCGAGCATGTACTTTTTTTGAGTGTCTATTTATTTGCTATTGGTCTCTATGGATTGATCACAAGTCGAAACATGGTTAGAGCACTTATGTGTCTTGAGCTTATACTAAATTCGGTTAATATTAATCTCGTAACATTTTCTGATATATTTGATAGTCGACAATTAAAAGGGAACATTTTCTCAATATTTATTATAGCCGTTGCAGCTGCAGAAGCTGCTATTGGACTTGCTATTGTTTCGTCGATTCATCGAAACAGAAAATCAACGCGTATCAACCAATCGAATTTGTTGAATAATTAATTAAAATTATCATGATCATATACTAAAAAATTAGTTATTTTATTTCTATATCTATAGATTATTCATCTAATTAATATAGAAATAAAATATAAATAATAATATAAATAATATAATATATATAATATATAATATAATATATATAATATAAATTATATATATATAATATAAATAAAATTAAATAATAGAAGATTAATATATATTATATATATATAACGTGTATATATAACATGTAAAATATATAGTATATATAATAACTAAGAAACTATAATATATATCATATATATATATACATTATAATATATATATATATATGATATATATATTAAATTTGATTCAATATCAAATTGACTATTGAATTTAAATTTGACTATTTTACTAGATTAGTAAAGTATAATTAATACTAAACTAATTTATAATAATCTAAATAAAATTAAATCTAAATAATTTAATTTTATTTAGATTTAATTTTAGATATTTATATATTGATTTGAATATCAATTTATTTTGTTGGACCATTTTCATTCACACACCCGACTCGTATGATTATAATTTTTGAAACGAAAATTAAAGTCTCTTGGCTTTTTCTTATAAGCAGATTTAGAAAAATATTGATTCTTCCAATTTTAGTAAACCACTGCTTCGTCTGGTGTCTACAATATAACTACTACATTCTATACCAGATTGAAAATTTTTGATGTTCAAACCCGGGCTGTTATAGATTCAATGTCACATTCAGTAAAAATTTATGATACATGTATAGGGTGTACTCAATGTGTACGAGCTTGCCCTACGGATGTGTTGGAAATGATACCGTGGGACGGATGTAAAGCTAAGCAAATTGCTTCCGCACCAAGAACCGAGGATTGTGTAGGTTGTAAGAGATGTGAATCCGCTTGTCCAACGGATTTTTTGAGTGTCCGTGTCTATTTATGGCATGAAACAACTCGCAGCATGGGACTATCTTATTGATACGTTACAAAAAAATACACTTTAATTATTTGATTCCTCTTTACCGACAAAAGCTCGTATTCAGAATAGAATAATATATTTTATTAAGTACGGGCTTTTGTGGTCAAAAACGTATCTTGTCTTTATCACGAATAATTTTCCTTGGCTAACAATACTTGTTGTTTTGCCGATATTCGTCGGCTCTTGCATTTTTTTTCTTCCTTATAGAGGAAATAAGATGTTCAGGTGGTATGCTATAGGTATTTGCTTGTTAGAACTCCTTTTAATGACCCACGTTTTCTGTCATCATTTCCAATTGGACGATCCATTAATCCAATTGGAAGAAGATTTTAAATGGATAGATATTTTTGATTTTCACTGGAGACTGGGAATCGATGGACTTTCCATAGGACCCATTTTACTGACAGGATTTATCACCAGTTTAGCTACTTTAGCAGCTTGGCCAGTTACTAAAAATTCACAATTGTTCTATTTTCTCATGCTAGCAATGTACAGTGGTCAAATAGGACCATTTTCTTCTCGAGACCTTTTACTTTTTTTCATGATGTGGGAGTTAGAATTAATTCCTGTTTATTTACTTTTATCCATGTGGGGAGGAAAAAACCGTCTCTACTCGGCGACAAAGTTTATTTTGTACACGGCGGGGGGCTCCATTTTTCTTTTAATAGGGGTTCTGGGTATGGGTTTATATGGTTCTAATGAACCTACATTAGATTTTGGAAAATTAGCTAATCAATCATATCCTGTGGCATTGGAAATAATATTATATTTTGGATTCCTTATTGCTTATGCCGTCAAATTGCCGATTATACCTCTACATACTTGGTTACCCGATACCCATGGAGAAGCACATTACAGTACATGTATGCTTCTAGCTGGAATCTTATTAAAAATGGGAGCATATGGACTTATTCGAATCAATATGGAATTATTATCCCACGCTCATTCCATATTTTCTCCCTGGTTGGTAATAATAGGAACTATTCAAATAATCTATGCAGCTTCGACCTCTCTCGGTCAACGGAATTTGAAAAAGAGAATAGCCTATTCTTCTGTATCTCACATGGGTTTTACAATTATAGGAATTGGTTCCATAACCGGAATCGGGCTCAATGGTGCTATTTTACAAATACTCTCTCATGGATTTATTGGTGCTGCACTTTTTTTCTTGACGGGAACGACTTGTGATAGAATGGGTCTTGTTTATCTCGACGAAATGGGGGGGGTATCGATCCCAATGCCAAAACTTTTTACCATGTTCAGTAGTTTTTCAATGGCTTCTCTTGCATTGCCGGGAATGAGTGGTTTTGTTGCAGAATTATTAGTTTTTTTTGGAATAATTACTAGTAAAAGATTTCTTTTAATGTCAAAAATACTAATTACTTTTGTAATGGCAATAGGAATGATATTAACTCCTATTTATTTATTATCTATGTTACGTCAGATGTTCTATGGATACAAGTTATTTCATGTTACAAATTATAATTTTTTGGATTCTGGACCACGAGAACTATTTGTTTCAATCTGTATCTTTTTACCCATACTAGGGACTGGTATTTATCCCGATTTCATTCTCTCGTTATCAGTTGATAGGGTACAAGCTATACTATCTAATTATTTTTATCGATAGTCTTTCATTAAAAATACGGAAATCGAATTTTTTTTGTCTTTTTATTTTCCGCTTTTAAACGCCGAACAATGCAAAAGAATTAAATGAATTAAAAATCTCAATTTTAATCAGATACATTTCGAGTTTTTTTAGAACCCTTTGAACCAGGAATGGTTCAAGGGGTTCTAAAAAAACTTGCACAAAGAAAGAACTTTCACTATATATTTATATATAAATATGGGTATGGGATGATGTTTTGTTCTTATATGTACTCGTTATTTTATGTAGTTTATTCAATTATTTAGTATTTTAGATGTTAATGTGAATGAACCATAACTATGTAGACCTATCCCTAATAGATTGATTCCAAAATAGCATATCCAAATTATAAGGAATCCCATAGAAGCCACAAGTGCTGAATTTGTACCCTGCAAACTTTGATTTGTACTAGTTCTAATATGTAAATAAATTGCGAATATGATCCAAGTAATAAATGCCCAAGTTTCCTTGGGGTCCCAACTCCAATACGATCCCCATGCTTCATTAGCCCATACTGCTCCACAAAGAATTCCTATGGTTAAAAAGATAAACCCTAAACTAATGACACGATAACTCAAATAATCCAAACGTTGAGTTAATTGATATTTATAATAATTTCGAAATGAAAGAAAAGAAGTGTTTATAAAAACACTTCTTTTTTCATTCCAATAGTTAATCTTACCAAAGATAAATTTCTTAATTAAGAAATTTTTTACTTTACCATTACAAAAAATATTGATGTTTTTTCGAAATGTAATGACTAGAAGAGCCACTGAGAATAATGATCCACATAAAAGAGCAGCATAGCTTAATAACATCATACTTACGTGCATCATTAACCACTGAGATTGTAGAGCAGGTACTAATATTACGGATTGGTGCATTTCAGTTAAAAGACCCGACGTGGCAAAGCCTTGTGTGAAAATGGTACTTGATGCAGTTATTGTGTTTAAATCATTTTTATGATTCCCCATCTTGTAAATGATATGAATAATGGATAAACTACACGAAAGGAAAATTAATGACTCGTATAAATTACTTAAGGGAAAATGTCCCGAAGAAATCCAACGAGAAACCAATAATCCCGTTATAGAGAAAAAAGTAGCTATCATTCCTTTTTCTGATGAATCAGGCAATCCTACGCTTTCGTGGACAAAAAAGGTCATCAAATAAATCGTAATAACAATTGAAATTATCGAAAAAGAGATATGAGTCAATATATGTTCTAAAATTGTAAATATCATAAAAAGGAGTCCCATAAGAGAATTGAAATCGAGAATTGAATACATTATAGGAGCCATTGTATAGGATCCATTGTGTCTATTTTAGAAGATTTTTTTTGATAGGATAGGATGCCGCCACTCGGACTCGAACCGAGATGCTCTAGCACTGCTTCCTAAGAGCAGCGTGTCTACCAATTTCACCATGGCGGCTTACTTGAAATAATAATAGTCAATTTATGTTGAATCGTCGAGATTCAAGGATTCAATATAGTTTATAAAACAAAACATTAGAATCGATGAATCTTTATTCATTGAAATTTATATGATAATTTGAATCTTTATTAAATAAACAATAAAATAATCTTTAGTTAGTATCGTATTGTTGTAAGTTCGGTTTTAATAATGAACTTTGGTATACTAAAAACTAAGTTTTCAAAAAATCAGTTAAAACTCCATAGTTTTAGACTGAGCTATAGAACCGGGAATTGTTACTTTTCTTTTTTTGATTCGTTTTTATTTATCCAATGTTATTTTATGGATTCAAACAAAACGAAAAAAAATGTATTATTTAATGAAGAAAATGAAATAACTAGAATTTTCTATGTATAACAATTTGATTACTAAATCATAAGAATTTATCATTGTCTAATGATTTAGATACTATTTTATTATTATCAAAGTAAAGTATTAATATCTTTAATTATTATATTTCATTATCATTATTATATTTCATTATCATTATTATATTTCATTATATATATAATAATGGTAAGATTTACCAAATTAATTAGGTTTTTAGTTAACCATATAACAAATAAAACAACAAAATTTGCATTTCTATCACAATCATACTCTACTTTTCACAATAGAAAAAAAATTTCTATTGTGAAAAGTAGATACAAAAAAACCCCAAACCCAATATACATACCCTTATTCTACATATCACATCCACATACGATATTTATATACCACAGCAACTAGTTCCAACTGATCCTGTTTGATATTGAGGAGTTCAATACACTAATTAATGTTAATCATTTATTTTAAAATACTTGACGTTTTTCGGGGTATGTCAATTCCGATTATTCCACGACTTTATTATTTGTTTGTTGTACAAAAAAACTTTTTGAACGTCCGGTAGAAACCGATTTCGCTAAAGAAAAAGCCTTTACTGCAGCTAAATTTCCTTTTTTCTTCCAAATATTTTTACGAATACGTTTTTTTGACATAGAAGTACGTTTTTTGGGGACTGCCATTCAAAAAAAGGGTTACTTTTTTTTATCATTGTATGTGAAAGACATGTATTGTTCAAAATGAATTGTTCCTTTTAGCCATTATCCATATTTATATTTATTCCGTAGTAAAATAGTAAAAAAACATTTAATTTTTCAAACACATTAAAAAAAAAACCTATGAAAACATAAACATATAATAAAATTTAAATTAAAAAATTGAAACATACACATTAATATATTTAAAATATAAATAATTTAATCATATATATTATATATATATCATATATATGAGCATATGTATACATACCCTATGCCTATGACATATATATATAGTATAGCTAAGAAAAAAAATACAAGTACAAGAAAGGAAGGAAATTGTTTTTTATTTTTATTAATTGATTAAGGTAAGAGTGCCATACCCATAATTGAAATTACAATTCGAATTAGTAGTTAATCTGTTAACTAAGATATTTGATTACCTGATAACAATAACCTTATTTATTTTTTAATTTAAATTTTAAGTACGGATCGTACTATCTATATTCGAATTAATTATTCCTTTTGGTATAACCATTTTTCCTTAATATACTATATCCTTAATATACTATATTATATAATATACCTATAAATTACCAGGATGGAATATTGTATTATTCCAGTTTTAGTAGAATGATTAAAAATTTAATTTTTTATTATGGAACATACATATCAATATGCATGGATAATAACTTTTCTTCCACTTCCAGTTACTATGTCAATAGGATTCGGGCTTCTACTTATTCCGACAGCAACAAAAAATATTCGTCGTATATGGGCTTTTCCTAGTATTTTTTTCTTAAGTATAGCTATGGTATTTTCAGCTAATTTATCTATTCAAGAAATAAATGGAAGTTACATATATCAATATCTATGGTCTTGGACCATCAATAATGATTTTTCCTTAGAGTTCGGATATTTAATCGATCCACTTAGTTCGATTATGTCAATACTAATTACTACTGTTGGAATCATGGTTCTTATTTATAGTGACAATTATATGTCCCATGATCAAGGATATTTAAGATTTTTTGCTTATATGAGTTTTTTCAATGCTTCTATGTTGGGATTAGTTACCAGTTCAAATTTGATAAAAATTTATGTTTTTTGGGAACTAGTGGGAATGTGTTCTTATTTATTAATAGGATTTTGGTTCACACGACCGACTGCAGCAAGTGCTTGTCAAAAAGCTTTTGTAACTAATCGTGTAGGGGATTTTGGTTTATTATTAGGAATCTTAGGTTTTTATTGGATAACTGGTAGTTTTGAATTTCGGGATTTGTTCGAAATAACTAACAACTTGATACACAATAATGGGGTCAGTTCTTCATTTGCTACTTTGTGTGCTTTTTTATTATTCCTCGGTGCAGTTGCTAAATCCGCGCAATTCCCCCTTCATGTATGGTTACCCGATGCAATGGAAGGACCTACTCCTATCTCGGCTCTTATACACGCTGCTACCATGGTAGCAGCGGGAATTTTTCTTGTAGCTCGACTTCTTCCTCTTTTCATATCTATACCTTACATAATGAATATTATTTCTTTAATAGGTGTAATAACAGTACTATTAGGAGCTACCTTGGCTCTTGCTCAAACAGATATAAAAAGAAGTTTAGCCTATTCTACAATGTCTCAATTGGGTTATATTATGTTAGCTCTAGGTCTAGGTTCTTATCGAGCTGCTTTATTCCATTTGCTTACTCACGCCTATTCTAAAGCTTTATTATTTTTGGGATCCGGAGCCATTATCCATTCAATGGAACCTGTTGTTGGATATTCACCAGATAAAAGTCAGAATATAATTCTTATGGGCGGTTTAAAAAGATATGTTCCAATTACAAGAACTACTTTTTTATTAGGGACACTTTCTATTTGTGGTATTCCACCTCTTGCTTGTTTTTGGTCCAAAGATGAAATTCTTAATGAGAGTTGGTTGTATTCACCAATTTTTGCAATAATAGCTTGTTTCACAGCAGGATTAACTGCATTTTATATGTTTCGCGTGTATTTACTTACTTTTGATGGGCATTTGCGCATAAATTGTAAAAATTACAGTAGCACCAATAATAGCTCGTTCCATTCAATATCTCTATGGGGAAAAGAAGTTCCAAAAAAAGTTGATAGAAATTTTCTTTTATCAAAAATAGAAAATATGGTCTTCTTTTTTTCAAAGGATAGATATAAAATATCTAGTAATCTAAAAAAAAGAAGACCATATTCTTTCGAAAAAAAGTACACTTATACTTCTATGTATCCTCACGAATCGGACAATACTATGCTATTTCCTCTGTTTGTTTTGGTACTATTTACTTTGTTTGTTGGAACAATAGGAATTCATTTTGATTATGGAATAATATATTTTGATATATTATCAAAATGGTTAACTCCATCGACAAATCTTTTACATCCCAATGCGAGTTATTCCGTGGATTGGTATGAATTTTTTACAAATGCAATTTTTTCGGTAAGTATAGCTATTTTTGGACTATTAATAGCATATGTTTTATATGGATCTGTTTATTCATTGTTCCAGAATTTGGAATTCATTAATTCATTTATAAAAGGAGGTCCTAAAAGAATTTTCTTGGACAAAATAAAAAATAGAATATACAATTGGTCCTACAATTGTGGTTATATAGATATTTTTTATACTAGAGTTTTTACCTTGGGTATAAGGGGATTAACCAAACTAACTCAGTTTTTTGATAGAAATATAATTGATGGAATTATCAATGGGGTTGTTGTTGCAAGTTTATTTATAGGGGAAGGAGTCAAATCTATGGGAGGTGGACGAATTTCTTCTTATCTATTTTTGTATTTATTTTATGCATCAATATTTTTATTCATTTTTTTATTCTTTTATAATTTATTATAATTTAATATTTTATTTAATAATTTTCTATTTTTTAATTTTTCTTTTTGATTCGGCCATAAATACACTGTATAGAGATTTTCTTTTTTGTAATGAATTGATCGGTCTTTTTCTTTTTTATATGAAGAAAATTTCATTGATTCTTTATTGTGAATCGTACAATTTTGATTGATTTTTTTTCGCCATTTTTTCGCTACTAATACTAATCGAGACCATTTGCTCTGAGATAAATTGTATGCATAATTACCCTTTAACCAGTTTTTCCATTCATTCATTCCAGGCTTCTTTATTTTCTTATACTTATACCTTGATTTGGAGTTAAATATTCCTCGGGTTATAGAATAATACTTTATCTTGTCCTTAATAAAAGGATGGGTACCGCGATATTGAAGTACAGATCTAAAGTGATGGTTGTTAAGTAATTGGGTTTGTGATATTTTGTAAAATACATATGCTTGGGACAAGGAAGATAAATCGTAATAAGTATTTGAATTATTACTAGGATTTGAAAAGTCCTTTTCTTTTTCTATAGTCGAAATAAAGTTCATTGTATGTTGATCTGTTTCATCAATTCCTTCTTGATTTCTTTCATCGTTGTAAATGGATTCATTGATCATTTTTTTTGTTGAAAGTTGTGCATTGACCTTCGAAATGCTAACCATACATAGCAGGATATCCATGTATATTTTTTCAATGAAAGATTTCATAAAATAATGTGATTTGCATATTAATCGAGTATTTATTCTTTTGAATATCCGCCAAATATCTTTCTTTAATTCTGGTCTTTTATCATCATAGGCTGGAACTTTTTTTTTCTTTTCTTTTGCGATTTCTTCTATTTGATTCCTG